CCCTCCCGTAATATGAGTTACCACCCCCTGCTCACTTAGACTGCCCCAAACGTCTGACTGCATTTTCCAACTGAAATGGAATATTACTACCGAAATAGCATTGTACATCCAAAAAAGGCCTAAGAAAACATGATCCCAAGCGGATACTTGGCATGTCCCCCCTCTTCCAGGCCCATCACAAGGGAAACGAAACCCAAGATTTGCTTTATCCGGTATCAAACGAGAACTACGAGCAAATAGAACTCCTTTCAGGAGTATCAATACGGTCACATGAATCGTAAATGCATGAATATGATGTACCAAAAAATCTGCGGTTCCTAATGGAATAGGTAACAAAGCAACCTTGCCACCCACTGCCACTAAACTACCACCCCCCCAAGTCAAACTGGTACTTGTTGTTGCACCAGGGGCCGTTGTACCAGGTGCTAAAGCGTGGGTGTTTTGTATCCATTGAGCAAAGATAGGTTGTAGTTGGATAGCGGTATCAGAAAACATATCTTGGGGGCGCCCCAAAGCGCTCATGGTATCATTATGAATATACAAACCAAAGCTGTGAAATCCTAAAAAGATACATACCCAGTTGAGGTGTGATATGATTGCATCGCGATGCCTAAGGACACGATCTAATAGATCGTTGTATCGAGCAGTTGGGTCATAGTCTCGTACCATAAAAATGGCTGCATGCGCAGCAGCGCCAACTATGAGAAATGCGCCAATCCACATGTGATGTGTGAACAAGGACAGTTGGGTACCATAGTCAGTAGCTAGATATGGATATGGGGGCATAGAATACATATGATGAGCTACAACAATGGTTAAAGAGCCTAACATAGCTAAATTAAGGGATAATTGAGCATGCCACGACGTTGTTAGAATTTCATATAAGCCTTTATGGCCCTGGCCAGTAAAGGGTCCTTTATGGGCTTCTAAAATATCTTTGAGATCATGACCAATGCCCCAGTTGGTCCTATACATGTGACCCGCTATCAGAAAAAGAATTGCAATAGCTAAATGATGGTGTGCAATATCGGTCAGCCAGAGACCGCCAGTTACTGGATCTAATCCTCCACGAAAAGTCAGAAATTCCGCATATTTTGACCAATTCAAGGTAAAGAGGGGGGTTGCTCCCTCGGCAAAACTGGGATAAAGTTGAGCCAAAAGATCCCGATTCAAGATAAACTCATGAGGAAGTGGGATCTCTTTAGGATCTACTCCAGCGTTTAGAAATTGGTTAATTGGTAAAGCTACATGTACTTGATGCCCCGCCCAAGAAAGAGACCCAAGACCTAGTAGCCCTGCTAAATGATGATTCAACATAGATTCTACGTCTTGGAACCAAGCCAATTTTGGGGCAGCTTTGTGATAATGGAACCAACCAGCAAAAAGCATTAAGGCTGCAAAGACCAATGCACCAATTGCGGTACAATAGAGTTGCAATTCACTCGTTATTCCAGAGGCTCGCCAAAGCTGAAAAAAACCAGAGGTTATTTGGATTCCTCGAAAACCCCCACCCACATCACCATTCAATATTTCCTGGCCTACTATTGGCCAAACCACCTGAGCGCTAGGTCCAATGTGAGTAGGATCACTTAGCCAGGCTTCATAATTGGAAAAACGAGCACCATGGAAATACATGCCACTAAGCCAAAGAAAGATGATGGAAAGTTGGCCAAAATGAGCACTAAAAACTTTTCTAGAGATCTCCTCCAAATCACTGGTATGGCTATCGAAATCATGAGCATCAGCATGTAGGTTCCAGATCCAAGTGGTAGTATCAGGCCCCTTTGCTATTGTTTTTGAGAAATGGCCCGGCCTAGCCCATTCCTCGAAAGAAGTTTTTACGGGATCCCTATCTACCAAAATTTTGACTTCTGGTTCCGGCGAACGAATAATCATTGAGTCCTCCTCTTTCCGGACAACACATACAAAGAGACCCGCCAACAGTCAAGTAATTCGTGAACCTATGAGAGATTTTTATAATGCCTTCTTTCTCCCATCTATCTATTTTCTTTAGTTATTCACTAGAGCAATTATGATCGGGAAGACGATCGGGGGCAAGTGTTCGAATCTATTATGACATAGCTGTTGGGCGCTTAACGGACCCCTTACGTTTTATCAAACCCTTTCAGGGCTCTGAATGGGTACAAAAACCCCTTTTTTGTGAAACCAATTTTTGTGAAACCAAGTCTATTCCTATTCATATTTCAATTAGAAGTTACTAGATACTAGAGGGGGCTGCCTTATGTCTTACATAAAAAATATTCAAATTCTATTAATTAATAACTAAAATAACTTGAATTCAAAATTACAAATCGCGCAGGTAGGCATTCGTCAGTACATTACTAGCGTCAGTACATTACTTAGACCGACTATCTAGTCTATATTTAGTCATTCGAAGGCTCTTTTTAATAACCGAAAAAATCGTATATATTCCTTACTCTAGCGGTCTATCCTTTATCCTTACGAAATGTGAGACGAAATAGAACGGATTTTAGAAGGGATATAATATAAGAAAATCAAATTCTTCGGTTTTTCTTTTGATTGGGTCTTCCCAGAAAAAGAATCCCTTTTCTTTGACTGATGGGGACAATTAAAGAATTCATTCTAACAAATAGAAAAAACCCTAAAATCAAAAGTAAGAATATAATAATAAATAAACAGAGTCTTCGTTTCTTAGTCGAAACGCTTCGTAATCTTTAACCAATTCTGTGCTTCAATATAATTACCAGGAGTAAGCGCTATAGCTTGTTTCCAATACTGGGAGGCTTGGTCGAACCAAGCCTCCGCAATTTCGGAATCTCCCTGCCGAATGGCCTGCTCTCCCCGGTCGGAATAGGAATAGAATAGGGGGGGTAAATTCCTTCCCTTAGAACCGTACTTGAGGGTTTCCTACCTCATACGGCTCCGCAATCAATTCTTTTCATTTTTTTGTTAATTTGTCCTATCTAATACATTCAAAGAAATTTCCGATAGATCTATGCCAGTTATTTAGGATTAACTAAAAGAAGTGAATTCCATGAGTTTTAAACTTTCATTTTTATTAATGATTGATTTTCATTTTCGTTTTATCTCTTTTCCCATCCTCCGAAGAATAAAGGACGGGTCTTTTCGCTATTATTTTCTTTTTATTCTACAAAGGTAACTATCTCGGTTTCATAGAGAAATGGATATAGAATCTTTGAAACAGACGCTTCTTTTATTCTTATTCATTTTATTCTTATTCATAAGAAAGAAAAGCTAAGAAGAAAAAGAAAAGACTTACTATCTTTGGGATCTGATGCTACACCGCTGCTCAATACCTTAATCTAGGGGGTCGGCTCGATTACATAAGCGGATTCCTCACCTTTTTCTCATAGCATGAGATAAGTAATAAGTAAACAGTTCTTATTGCACCGGCTCGGCTCAAAACCTCGCAAATTTATCCTTACGGCGCTTCCTCTATCAATTAGATCCTTTATCCATAGAAAAAAGTATCTAGGCATATCTTTTTTTTCATATTTCAACTTCTACGAAGTTTCTTTCCTTGCTACGGCTGATAAAAATCGTTGTTTTCGGCGAGGCATACGTAGCAAGCCTTTTTTTGTTCTAGTATTTTCTAGTGGCTTTGCTCTTAACTTTCTTTCCCTTTTTTCTCTTTCTATAGTGGAGATAGCCGCACGTAATGACAGATCACAGCCATATTATTAAAAGCTTGTGGTAAGAATGGGTTTCGTTCGAGTGCCCGAAAATAATATTCCAAAGCTTTCGTATGTTCTCCGTTACTTGTGTGGATAAGGCCTATATTATAGAGGATATAGCTTCGATCGTAGGGATCAATTTCTAGTCGCATCGCTTCATAATAATTCTGCAAAGCTTCCGCATAATTTCCTTCGGATTGAGCCGACATCCGTTACGGTCGGCATTCAATTTCAAGATGAAAGAATCTCCGTTCCAAAACCGTACGTGAGATTTTCATCTCATACGGCTCCTCCCTTAATTTGTGTATATAATGAGAGCGATAACAGAAATCAAAAAAGATTGAAATTGTCTCATTATTAACTGAGCAGGGCTAGTGTTTTTACAAGAAATCTCTAGCCAACCCCCCTTTAAAAGAGTTTTTCTTAACATCAAGCGTGTTGGTACTAGATAAAAAGGGGTAATTCTAAAAATTTCTTTGTCCTCAACGCCCACAAATTCCTGGTAATTGGGCACTTCAACAGTCTTCGATGATTATACGTGTATACAAAGTACGAACGAGATGGATGCTTCTTGTGCCAACCATTCTTCTCTTCTTCGTCCCGATCCCGAATAAGGGCAAGGAATAATTTCTAACAAAATTTTCGTGTTGTTGATTCCAAGACGTAGTGCTTCTTCCCCTATGTCGCCTATTGGGACTAGTCAATCGAATAGGTTTCACCCACATTAGAGAATAGAACCCACATAGGTCTAACCTTTCGCTCAATACTAGAATCAATGGACAATTGAAGCACCTAAGGTTTCATTAATCGGAGATACACGACAGAGGGAATTGTTCTTATGTTATTGAAAAACTTCACCCTCAGCAAGCGTAGATTTTTTTCAAGAATCTTTTTTCTTTCTATCCCGAATACATGTGTCTTTCTACTAAGGACGAGGGCGGTAAAAAAAAGAATCAAATCACACCATCTCTATAATAGGAAAATGCCTCCCTTTCTCCTGAGGTTGTCGGAATTATTCGTAATAAGATGTTGGCCACAATCGAAAAGGTCTTATCAATAAAATTTCCATTTATCCGTGATCTAGGCATAGAGAGAAATCTGTTCTATAATTCTTTTCATTACCTCTCGCGAGAAAACGATCCCACAAACAAAGGAATTGTATAACGCAAAATAACAAAAAACCGTTATTTCGCTTATTTCCACAACCCTAATAGGGTGAAAAACCTCCGTTCATGAGGAGACCGGGTGAGGTGAATTTATCAATTCCAATCCAGAATCGGATTGGAATTCCGTCCAGAATTTCTTCAGGAACTTGATAAAGTTGTCAAGGTTCCAGAATGCTGGTCCTGGGGGCTGGACGCGGGTTCTTATATCCCACACCAGACATTTGCAAGATTCCGAACATTTGAAGTAGAAGCAAGATTCCGATATAAACTCTCTCCACGTGGAATAGCCTTTTAAGTACGCACTTAAAAGGAGGAGAGTGTCGTTTACGAAGTCTATTACTAGTTCCAGTAATGCTCCTTCGTGCTGGTCGACTCCGATTTGGATGGCAATCATAACCAAAAAGGCTGGTCCTAGCACGTAGAGTAAGAGACAGAAGACCGATATTCGCTTGAAATCGGTTAGAATATCATGGACCCGTTGTCGATGACTTTCGGGGTCCGGGATGGGAAAAAATTCTTCCCAGATTTCTATTTGGATCTCCCTTTCTTCGTCAGTTTCCGGGGTATCCCCCTCCCCCTTCTGACAAAGACATACCACCCACTTTTGTTGCGGATGGATTCCGGGATTTCGTGTCACTTGACTTGACTGTCTACGGCTCCATTGCCTGTGATGGGGGTATAAGTTCTGTATAAATGTATCGTCATGCTATTAAGTTGTATACTCATGCTATTAAGTAAAATCTTTTTTTTTTCGATTCGAATTCGAAAAGCTGGTTATGTTATGAAATAATACGGTCCAAGTGTAATCATCATACGTCTGTAATGCATTCCCACTCTTATAACCTTTCCCGAGAAAGGAACATTTCCATATAGAATTCTATTCTATATATAAGATATTTTATTTAATAATAAAAAAATCATTTTTTGAATGCCACACCGTAAAGAGATAGTATAAACATTCTTATTCAAATTAAGACCCCTACTTCCCCTACAATAGAAAGAGAAGATTTCTTGGAGGGAGAAAAAGGGGAGGGGGATCCAAGGGTAATTTTAGGAAAAAGATCTTTTAGATCTCTTTCCTTTTTTGTACTTTCCTACCCTAGCAACATTTTTTGATTACTCTAGGTCAGATATACCGTACCGTATTTTTCTATTTCTTTAGAAGTTCCCTAAGTCAATTCTCTTGATGAGTCACGGATACATTGTGTTGGGCTAAGCCAAACAAAAGACTAGTCAATGATGACCCTCCATGGATTCGCCTATATAAGCCGCAGCTAAAGTTGCAAAAATTAGAGCTTGAATACCGCTTGTAAATAATCCAAGAAACATGACAGGTATAGGAACCACTAAAGGTACTAAAGAAAGCAGAACAACAACTACTAATTCATCGGCTAATATATTCCCGAAAAGTCGAAAACTAAGTGATAAAGGCTTTGTAAAATCTTCTAAGATGTTAATGGGTAAAAGGATTGGAGTCGGTTGAATGTATTTATTGAAATAGCCCAATCCCCTTTTTGAAAAACCTGCATAAAAATATGCCACTGACGTGAGTAAGGCTAAAGCAACGGTTGTATTTATATCATTTGTGGGTGCGGCTAACTCCCCCTTCGGTAACTCTATAATTTTCCAAGGGAGAAGGGCCCCCGACCAATTAGAAACAAAAATAAAAAGAAACATAGTTCCAATAAAGGGAACCCACGGGCCGTATTCTTCGCCAATCTGGGTTTTGCTCACGTCTCGAATGAATTCAAGGACATATTCGAAGAAATTCTGAGTATCCGTCGGAATGGTTTGCGGATTTTGAACCGCTAGAATAGCTGAACCTAATAAGATAGCAATTACAACCCAAGAAGTAATAAGCACTTGGCCGTGGACTTGGAACCCCCCTATTTGCCAATAAAAATGTTGACCTACCTCCACACCGGATACCTCGTATAATAGCCCACTTATTGTGTTTATAGAACATGATAAAACACTCATATTGCCCTCTGGAACTTTAACTTTAAAAGGAATTATTTTGATTCAATCGTTTCTTTTTCGGCTTGCTTACTTGAATTGTATATTTTGGATACCAACCAATCGCAAAAGATTCGCCGTTTTTTATATTTTTTTTCCGAGAAAACAATTGCAAAAATCGAGGGAGTTGAAAAAAGAATGGATTTTTTTTTTATTTCTTATTAATCAAGGATTTCGTATAGAACTCGTAGAGCTAGAACGGCCCTCACAAATTGCGAATACTAATTTGTTAAGAATGAATCGGATTGAAAGCATAGAGTCATCGTTTGCTGGAATCGGAAGATCCACGAGATCGGGGTCACAATCTGTATCGATTAAACCAATTGTTGGAATTCCTAAAGTGATGCATTCTCGAAGGGCCGTAAATCCATCTTGCTGATCAACGACGATTACAATATCGGGTAATCCCGTCATATATTGCACCCCGGCTAAATATTTTTGCAAGTGAGACAACTGTCTCTTCAAAATAGCTGCATCCCTTTTGGGAAGACGGCCGAGTCTCCCTGTCTTTTGGTCTGTTCTCAAGTCCCTGAACTTACGAAGCATCGTTTCCGTAGTGGACCAATTCGTTAACATACCGCCGAGCCATTTTTTATTAACATAATGGCACCGAGCCTTTATTGCAGCCCGTACTACCGAATTTGCTGCTTCTTTTTTGGTACCAACAATTAAGAATCTTTTTCCTCTACTTGCTGCATAAAAAACTAAATTGCAAGCTTCTGCTAAAAAGAGCGCGGTTCTACTAAGATTTGTAATATGATTATCTTTACACTTTGGAGAAATCAAAATATAAGGGGCCATTCTAGGATTCCATTTCTTAATACCATGACCAAGATGAACTCCTGCTCCCAGCAACTCTTCCAACCTGATGTTCCAATATCTTCTTGTCATTTCTCCCCCCCCATTTACTCTTTCTTTTTTTGTTCAAAGAAAAAAAGACAAGGTATTCGGAAATAAATAATTGTTCCGACGGAACCTTTTCTTCTACCGAGGATGGGCCGTTGATACATGATTCAAGCCATTCCTTTCTATTTGTGATTCTCTTTCTTTGTTTATTACTATTTATTATCAAATCGCCCCCCCATACCATACATAGTTAAAAGGATTAATTTGTCTGTTCTTCGGAATCATTAAATCCTGTAAACGATTCTTCTGATGTATCCTGTAAATTCTTCGAACTGCAAGAATAAGAATCAAACCATTCTCTATGATAGAAGAAAAAATGGATCGCTTTTTCTTGGAATAAATTCTTCTTTTTGGTTTCCAGAGAAACAGCCTTATGTTCCCTTGAGGAGTGGACTAATCCTTTGAATCCGGTCCCAGCGGGGATCATCTCCCCTAGAACAACGTTCTCTTTCAGGCCTTTCAACCAATCGATACGACCTCGGAGAGCGGCTTTTGCTAAAACCCGAGCAGTTTCTTGAAAACTTGCTTCGGATAAAAAACTTTGAGTATTTAGAGATGCGCGAGTTATTCCCAAAAAGACGGCGCGGTAACAGACCCCCTCTTCCAAAGCCCGCCCCGTCCGTTCTGCTCGTAACAATCCAATAAGTTCTCCAGGTAAAAAAACATTAGACATTCCATCTTCTGAAACCAAGACTTTTGATGTTATTTGGCGTACAATCATTTCTATATGCTTATTATGGATCTGCACTCCCTGGGATCGATAAACCTTTTGGATCTTATTAACCAAAGAAATACGGCTTTGCGCTATTGTTAGCTCGGCACCAATCAAGAATCCCCAAGGAATTCCAAGAATTCTTGTTATCCACTCCTTCCAACCCTCAATTCTCTTTTCTAGGTTCATCGATATTGAATCCATTGAACGCACTTCAAATACCCTTTCTACTTTTGGAAGACCCTGTGTTATATCAGCAGACCGCGATTTTTCATATAGAAATGTAACTAATGTACCTCCCTCGGAAAGGATTTCTCCATAATGGCCATGAACAGTTGTTCCTGGAGTAGCCAAATAGGGCTTAGCTGATCTTATTATTCGATACCCCCCTTGGACAATTAAAACTTGACCCGATTTTAGGCTTGGGCCGTTTTTGGCTATACATACACTTTCACAAAAAAACTGCCCAAGATTTATTATTGTGGATGTTTCTTCCCAATAATTATGATGATAATTATGCTGTAGAAAATACCAATTCAAATTGAATGGATTCAAAAAGATGTTACTATATGGGTCGGGCTTATAGATTCTCTGGTTTTCATCCATAAAAAAATATTGAATTACTTGAAGGGTCTGTTTTAAATTATGAAGTTGCAAATATTTCATTACGGAAATCTGATTCTTTGTTAGTAAATGGTAACATACACCAAAATTCACAATTTGAGGGATTGCTCCTAAGGGTCCCGACAAATTCCTAATCGGAATTAGAGGGTCTGGATCTCTTTTAATTAATTCTTTTTTCGCATTGTGATATTTTCCATCGTTGAACGGACCTAGTTGAAAACAATTAGATGAGGACAAGATTATGAAAGATTGGCATTCCTTACTTCTATTCAACAATGTACGAACAGTTCCTTGGTTTTGGCTAAGTGGCTGTCGAACCCTTACCTTGGAATAAATGGAATAACTAGAAGAAAAGGGATTTATGTTGGTACGATCTGGACCATTCTCAGAGGACAATCCTGAACCGGAAGGATCATCCCTTTTTCTGATATATGAAATCTGAGATTTCCCTAAGTGCATTTTTAGGAAATCTCGAATAAAGCCCTTTGTACTTACTTCCACAAAGGAAGCGCCGGCCTCCTCTATATCTATAGAAGAATCCTTTTCGTCTTGGTCCCAATTCAAGAATAAACAAGTCCGAACTAATTGAATACTTGTGCCAGAAATGCCCCGAATCAAGCTGCCATCCCCATAACGGATATAATTAACAACCTCAAGTTCTATATTATCCATTTCTTCCAATGGATCTTGAGGAAAAAGTCTTGTTAACTTTATACCGTCCGCTATTTCATATGTGACTACGGGTCGAAGCAAAACAAAAGACCTTTTCTTGTAAAGTGTAATTCGTTGGACATAGATCCCGTTTTTCCATTTTTTTGATTCTTTCGAATTGGTTTTTCTTATTCGTGGTGGTACTGGTATCAAGATGCCACTGTGTAGGGATATATTTTCTTCCCCCTCCGGAAAATGGATATCTCCAGAAAAGATTTGCACTTTAATCCACCCCACCTTTTTTTTTTTTTTTCTCTCCACTCGGACCAACCCGCCTGCCCGGCTTCTTTTATTTAAAGTAATTTGTGTATTTACTCCAACGAGACTATTGTTCCGTACCATTATCAAAGAGGAGTCAGGTAAAATATGCACTTCTTCGGCTCCGGGAATGAAAAAAAGGGGATCCACTTCCCCTTGGTATTTTGGCTCCAATTCTTGGACCCCTCCATAGTCATAGTCAACGAAATGGAAATCCTCTTTTTTGACGATTGAATCTGCCTCTTCCACCTCTATAGGCCCATATTTCGTAATTCCCGAACCCCCTCTTTTGTATCGAGGATCGTCGAAATAAGCAAGAATGCTATTTCTACGGAAAATACCATTTTTTGGCATTTCAATCGAGATGTCGGAACAGAGTATTAGTTCTTTTTCTCGTCCATGTTCTTGAATCGATCCGAATGGAATGAGAAATCTATTTCTTCGCTTCTTCGCCACTAAATCAAAATTCTCGCGTAGAATAGCAGGGTATGGTAGATTACAACGGGCAGTCAATAGGCTTTCATTAAGCTCTGAATAATTACGAATCGTAATCCCACCCCTTTTGCCATAAAGACCTAAACTAAAGAATTTGTGTCTCAATTGATCATTTTTCACATAAGGGCTAGGCGTATATCTACCTTGGGTAGCAAGAGAATGAATGCTCATTTGATCTTGATCCTTGTAGATCGAAAAAAGAGCGGGGCCCGATCTACATAAATCCCCTAACAATATCCATAAATGACTTGTTTTTGGTAAGCGATGGACATTACTATAAGGAAATTCGGGTGCATGGTACACATCGGTACTCCAGTGCATTTCTCCTTCTGAGTCAGAATAAATATGTTTTCGAACTCTATCTTTCAAAGTAAAAGTGGATTTTCCCGCACGAATCTCAGCAATTACTTGTTCTGATTTTACATATTGATCATTTTGAACTAAAAGAAAACTCTTTGCTGGAATAGGCACGCTATGTATAATATCTTCACCCTCAATAGTTACATAAAAATCTATATAACATAGAAAGGCAGGCTGCCCGTGGCGTGTCCGTGCGGGATGAACCAAGTCCTCATTGAATTTGATTTTTCCGTTGACAGGGGCTCGCACATCTTCTGCAGTACCTCCGGTGAATACTCCACCGGTATGAAAAGTTCTTAATGTTAGCTGAGTCCCCGGTTCTCCAATGGATTGGCCCGCAATAATACCTACAGCTTCCCCCAATTCAACCAAGTCGCCATGAGCAGGACTCCGACCATAACATAATCGACAGATCCAAGACGTACTCCTACAAGTAAAGGGGGTTCGAATAGATATTGGCTGTATTTGAAAGGTTATGAGTTGATTGACAAGGCTAATCCCAAGATCTTGATTTCGAACGGCAATGCATCGCGCACTCATATAAATATCGTTGGCTAATACACGACCAATTAATGTTTGCATAACTAATCTTTCCGGCAACGTCCCGTTTCGGGGACTTACAGAAAGCCCTCGGGTGGTGCCACAATCTGTTCGACGTACAACAACGTGTTGAACTACTTCAACAAGTCTGCGCGTAAGATACCCAGCGTCTGCTGTTCGTATAGCAGTATCCACAACCCCTTTGCGGGCTCCATAGCTAGAAATAATATATTCTGTTAAGGAGAGCCCTTCGCGGAAATTGCTTTGAATGGGTAAATCAATCATTTGGCCTTGTGGATCCGACATTAACCCTCTCATACCTAGTAATTGGTGTACTTGAGAGGCATTTCCTCTAGCTCCCGAAAAAGACATCATATGTACAGGATTCAAGGGGTCGGTGGTTCTAAAATTGGGATTCATTTCTTGTCGCAAATATTCACTTGTATCATACCATATCTCGATGGATTGGCGTAATTTTTCTACCGCGTGTACATTCCCATAATGATAGTGTTTTTCCAAAAGAAAACGTTGTTGTTCAGCATCCTGGACTAGCCACCCCTTAGAAGGTATCGTTAAAAGATCATCAATTCCTAATGAAATGGATGTAGCGGTGGCTTGCTGGAAACCGAGGGTCTTTACTTGATCCAGGATATGGGATGTATATGCCATTCCGAAGTGATCTATTAATCGACTAATAAGTCGTTTAATAGCAGCCCCGTCTATTACTTTATTGTGAAAGACCAGATTGGCCGGTTCTTTCATAAGCACCTCCATATTCCGTTGAGTAGAATTCGACAATAGATTTGAGTCAATGATTGGAAAACTCCCTTTTCTCGACCTTGATTCGCGTAACTACGGTCCGAGTTGAATCGGAAAGGCCCGAATTCACACTGGGGTCATAGACTTACTTAGTTTAGGTACCGTAGGAAGAGACCTGATAAAACCCTTGTATAGCTTCTTCAATTTCCCGATAAAGAAAAATATGACCAAGAGTAGTTCGAATATATATAGAAAGAATTTCTTTTTTTACACTTCTTACTATTAGAAAGTGTCCATAAATCTGATGATGGGTACCCGAAGATTCATAATGAACTTCGACAGGAACTCCTCTTGAAACAATAAGGCGTTGATCTAGTCGCCACCGGAGCCAAAAGGGGCTGTCTAAACGGATTCTTTTCTGTCGATAAGCTCCAATTGCATCATAGGAATTGCAAAAAAGAGGTTCTTTTCCTTTCATATACCTAGAGTTATTGTCGTCAATTCTATCAGTTTGGCAGTTTCTGCGATTCGAGGGATTATACCTATTTCCACAAAGACCTCGCCGATTCCCGCTTGTTAAGATATAGAGCCCAATAAGCATATCTTGAGTTGGTACACAAATGGGATCCCCAATAGACGGAGCCAAGAGATTCATATGAGAAAACATAAGTAAACGAGCCTCCGCCTGAGCCTCCAAGGATAGAGGTACATGAACAGCCATTTGATCCCCATCGAAGTCTGCGTTGAATCCTTTACAAACGAGTGGATGTAAACAAATAGCGCGCCCTTCCACTAAAATGGGTTGGAAAGCTTGTATACCTAATCTATGCAAAGTGGGTGCTCTATTCAGCAATATGGGATGCCCCTGCATAACTTCCTGAAGTATTTTCCATAGAATTCGCTCTTTTTCTTTTTCCCTAATTTGACTCTTAGCAATCGCTATGTTCGGAGCAAAGTGCTGTCTAACTAGACCGCGTATTACAAATGGCTGGAAAAGCTCTATTGCTATTTCAAAAGGCAATCCACATTGATGTAATGAAAGTGAGGGACCTACAACAATGACAGAACGTCCCGAATAATCGACCCGTTTTCCAAGCAGAGTCTTACGAAACCTTCCCTCTTTGCCTTCAATTACATCTGAAAACGACTTGTAAACCTTATTATGACCATCCTTTATTGGCTGTCCGCGGACTCCATTATCAAGAAGTGTATCCACAGCTTCTTGTACCAATTTCTCCTGAGACATTACTACGTCCTCTGGCGTAGGTTGAATTGTTAATAAATTGAGAAGAACATTGTTCCGCGAAAGAACTCTAACATAAAGTTGATTAATATCCGAACCCATTGGTTTTGATTGAAGATCATCTCGATGAAGCGCCGGTCTCAACCCCGGGGGAAGAACTGGTAATAGACATAAAACCATCCACTCGGGTTCTACACTTGTTCGAATAAAATGCTTAGCTAATCCCATGCGTCTAACCAAAAAGCGCTTTCTTCTTTCCTTTTTCTGATCTTCCCACTCATCACCCGTAAGCCCCTCTTCCTCTAATTCTTTCCATTCTGCCAACGAAGAATCTATAATAACTCGCAAATCTAGATCGCCCAATTGCTCTCGGATAGCGCCTGCTCCAGTATAAATTTCGCGAGTATGCAAGCCTTGGGTAGTCAAAAAGGGAGGGATGCTAGATGTCCAGGATTGGGTTTCATATTCGAATGAACCTCGTAATCGTAAAATTGTGGGTTTTTTAGCTATAGGCCTAGCAAAAGCAAAATTGGGATAGGATCCTATAGGATTTCCCCCCCTTCAAAACCGAACATGAAAGTTTCCTCTCATCCGGCTCAAGTAGTTACGCCAAATAAAGATAAAGGAGTTCTTGCTTTCAAATTATAGAAAACCCCCAACTACTCCTTACTCAAGTTCTCACAAGCAACATTTCATTGATTCATTGTTCTTTTCTTTTGATTTTATCAACTCTTTATCTTTCATTCAATTGAAAAGATTGAAATAGAGACATAAATGAAATGTGAAATTCTTGAGTAGTCTACTTCCCCTTCGAATGATGAATCCCTCTAAAGGAATACCTTGTAATTCGTAAGGAATTGACTTGTCTCTATATCGTTTCGTTTGATCTTTTAGGCCCTTACTTTACCTCGACGGTTATGCCACGCTGCCCTTTCTTTAAAGCCTATATGCGATGGATAAGCTTCTATAACCATAACATATTTGCTTACTTGAACATAAACAGAATTGCATTTCTTTCTAAAACGAAAAGACAGGGAATGGTTTCCACAAAAGAAAGAAGTCTTTTGACGAGGTACAACTCGAAATTCCTATTTGTTTGTTTTTGTTCCTGAATCGACCATAGACCAATTCCCTTTTTTGGGGGGTATTGAATACACCCACAATTCTGAGCTTCATGTTCCTCCTCACAAGAGACATGTCAGATCCGGGCATCCCAATTCGATTGAATAGGGTGACAGTTTCTCATTCAAAATCTGTAAAATCTGAATTTCGATCAAATCACACATCGCAGTATACTAGGTCTTCTAGTTCTTTAAGAGGTTTATCTAAAAGATTCGCGATATAACTAGGAAGACGTCTCAAATACCACACATGAGTCACGGGGCATGCCAGTTTGATGTAGCCCATTTGATATCTTCGTATCTGAGAATTCGCAAATTCGACTCCGCAGTCGCCGCAAAATGTTCTCTTTTCTTTTAGATCTCCTAATTTGCCAGAAATTCCACAAGCACAAACTCCGCTTTTTATAGGTCCAAAAATTCTTTCACAAAGGAATCCACCTCTTTTTGGCTTATTGGTTTCCCACTCAAGAGGCTCGATTTCTGTCACCTCTCCGACTATCTCCCCATTGGGCAGGGTTTTATTGGCCCAAGCACTTATTTGTTGAGGAGAAACTAATCCAATTCGAAGTTGTTGATGTTTATACCGATCAATCATAGAAAAAAAATTCTGATTAATTACGCGATTAAGCTTCCTTCCTATTCATCTGAAAGTTCTTCTCAGATACAAGGAAATGATTCATTTCTAGGGCTAAAGAGCGTAGTTCTCGAACGAGCAATCGAAAGGATTCGGGAGCATCCTCAGCTTTAGGCATTTCTTCTCCACGGCTTGTAGTCTGAAATATTTTGTCGCGAGTTATAAGATGATCAGACTTATAAGTAAGCATCTCTTGTAAAATATGCGCAACACCAAACCCCTCTAGAGCCCAAACCTCCATTTCTCCTACCCGCTGGCCTCCCCCCTTTGCCCTTCCCTTAACGGGTTGTTGTGTAAGAGGTGTATAATGACCAGTGGAACGCCCGTGTATTTTATCATCAACTTGATGAATTAATTTCAAGATATAGGGCTGTCCCACTATAACAGGTTGCTCAAAGGGATCTCCCGTTCTTCCATCAAATATTCTGCTTTTTCCCGGATACTCAGGTTCAAATACCCACGGATTTCCTGTTTGCTTACTGGCTTCATGTAATTCAGAAAAGACTAGTTTTCTCGAAGCCTCTTGTTCATATCTCTCATCAAACGGTACTACTCGATAATGTCTATCTAGCAGAGCCCCCGCCAACCCGAGCGAGCATTCAAATATCTGTCCTACATTCATTCGCGAGGGTACTCCCAATGGATTGAAGACCATATCAATAGGCTTTCCGTCTTGCAAATAAGGCATATCTTGTCTAGGCAAAATTTTGGAAATGATCCCTTTATTTCCATGTCTTCCGGCGACTTTATCACCTACTTTGATTTCACGTTTCTGTGAAATATATACACGAATCCCTTCTCTTTCTGCGCTTTTTCTTTTTAGATGAAACCGTATCCATCTCACATCAATAACCCGGCCCCCCCCACCTCTAGCTACTTTTAGACAAGTTGGCCTTGAAGGGGCTATCTGAGTGCCAAGTAGGGCATCTACGAATCTATCTTCTGGGGATACGTCTTGCGCCAGCCGAGGTCTTAATTTACCTACTAAAATATCGCCCGCTTCTACCCAGGATCCCAAGATTACAACTCCGTTTTTGCCTAAATTTCGTAATAAATGGGGCGCTAGATGCGGTATTTTATTAGTGAGCTTTTCAGGGCCTTGGCTTGTCACATGAATCTGAATTTCATATTTCCGTATATGAAAAGAAGTCAAAATATCTTCATATACCAGACGCTCACTAATGAGTACCGCATCTTCAAAATTGTAACCTTCCCATGGCATATAAGCTACTAATAGGTTTTTCCCCAAAGCAAGTTCTCCCCCAACCGTAGAGGCACCGTCTGCCAAAATTTGTCCCTTTTTAATGCATTTGCCCCGCCTAACCTGGGGTTTTTGATGTATATAAGTATTTTTGTTGGAACGTTTATACCTAACTAATGGAATGCTTAGAGTATTCCCATTGCCCGATAAAAGGATCTTGTCAGTATGGATAGAAATGATCTTTCCCGCGTGTTCCGTTATAAGGGGAACCCCTGAGTCTAGAGCCACTTGGCCTTCCAAACCGGTTCCAACAATGCACTTTTCGGACTGAGAAAGCGCAACTGCTTGGCGTTGCATATTCGAACTCATTAAAGCCCGATTCGCGTCATTATGCTCGATAAAGGGAATGAGAGAAACTCCAATAGAAAAATATTGGAAGGGAAAAATGCTTCGAAGATGAACCTGTTCCCATGCAATAGTCAGGAATTCTTGACGGTATCGAGCCGGAACAATCTGTTCTTCCTGAAAACTTTCATTAAGTGCCAAAGAATTGCCTGTCCCTATCATACAATATTCATCTCTCCTTGATGATAAATAAAGTATCCGTGCCCTTTTTGATTTCTCGGAGATTTTATAAAATGGGCTTTCTAGAGATCCAAAATCGCCGATTCTCGCATGAATTGCTAAGGATCCACTAAGGCCAACATTGATTCCTTCAGATGTGTCAATTGTGCAAATGCGTCCATAGTAGCTAGGATGTATATCTCGTCTCCGAAAACTCGCGGTTCGTCCTGTCAATCCCCCAGAACCCAAAAAACTCCATTTTCTTCCATGAACTATTTGTGTCAATGGATTCGTTTCATCCAAAACTTGAGATAATGGGTGTGATCCAAAAAAAGATGCATAAGTGGTTTTTAATGGGGTTGAAGTTACAAAATTCTGAGGCGTCGGTATCAATTTCCCTTTCATTGCTCCGCGTATAGCCCTTTTAACCACTTTTTCCAAACGAATCAGAGCCAATCCGAGTTGATCTTGTAAGAGATCCCCTACAGAACGAATACGTTTATTTTTCAAATGATTCATATCGTCAAGTGTACCCATTCCAAATTTCATTCCAATCAAATGATCTGTGGCTGCCAATATATCTCGCGGTAACAAAAACGTATTATTCTGGGCTATAGCAAGATTTAGTCTCCGGTTAAGATTTCGTCGACCAATCCTTCCTAATTCACACCTTTGGCGAAAGAATTTATTTTGTAATTCCTTACATAAGGAATCAGAAAATACTGGATCTCCACCCACACAAACAAACTGTTGATAAAATTCCAAGATGGCATTTTCTTTTGACCCAATTTTTTCCTTCTCTTTATCATCCAAAAAAGCCAATAAAAGTTCAGGGTAACAAACATTCTCTAGAATTTCTCTTAGATTTGAACCCATCGCCGATGATAGAACTAGAATAGATATTTTCTGTTTCCTACTTACGCGAGCCCATATACGCGCTTTTCTATCAATCTCTAATTCTAATCTTCCTCCCCAGTCTGATATTATGGTGCCGGTATAGACCAAAATTCCTTTATGGTCCAATTCTGATCGATAATAGATACCCGGACTTTGCAATATTTGATTGACTACCATTCTGTACATTCCGTTTACTAGAAAAATTCCCAGGGAATTCATTAAAGGAATGTTTCCAATCAAAATTGTCTGTTTTTGCATATAATACCCCTTCCTTTTCCAAATTAATCCCGCGGATACATATAATTCAGAAGAATAGGTGAGGGATTCATATACAGCATCTCGTTCTTTTATCAATGGTTCGACCAATTTCGATGTTTCCGCAAATAATTGAAAGCATACGTCGACGTCTTTTTCTACGTCTTCATCTATATCTATGCCTTCGTCTAACTCTTTTTCTAAGTCTTCATCTACGTCTTCATCTATATCTATGCCTTCGTCTAACTCTTTTTCTAAGTCTTCCTCTACTGCATCTAGAAAATCTTCTAGATCTGGAAAATCTTCCATATCTAGAAAATCTTCTATATCTAGAAAATCCTCTATGAAACCTTCCACCGTTGGAAATTTATAAAGTTCTTCTCTTAAGCCCTGATCAACGAACCTACAGAATCCTTCAAATTGTATCTCATTAAGCCCAGGTATTACAGCCATTCCTTCATTTCTATCGCCAAGCATTTAGAATTCCCCATATTATCGAAAAAATCCCATTTTTGACTCATTCTGCATCGAATCATATGGATCGATCTAGCAATGATGGAATTTCTATTCTGTTTACTAAATCACATGAAATTGGAACCAATCCCGTACATGTAATGTATAAAATACGTAGGGACGGATAAATGAAGAGAATTTTATACTCAAATTAGAATGGAATTTGAAACAGATACGAAGGGAAAGGAATTGATAAAAGACACTTAGATTTCTTTTTTTTGTATAGAATAAAAAAAAAAAAAGAATTCAATTTCGATCCTTATTATGATATTCTATATCCAATCCCATGGGATACCAGAAAAGAAAAATAATAAAGGAATTTGCGATTGAATCCCTTTGGGGCGATAATAAAGACATAAGAATCAGAAACAAGATAGGGTTGGATTTTTTAGCAACTATTCGCGGACTCCGTTGTTCTGTTCAAAAAAGGATTCGCAGAGAAAAAAGGTACTTATTTTCCCTCTTTTTTAGTAGAATACAGTTGAAGAGGGTAGCGTAATTAATTAAATAAGTAGGCTTATATGTTTTTATTTCAACCTGCGTGGATATAGCTGGAGAGCGTATAACTCTTTCTAGCTGCACCCCCTCCCAATTGTAGTCGTGTTCTATCAAAATTTCTATTTTCTATTCAATGAAATAATCGAAACACGATACGTTTGTGCAAATTCCCTTTCCCTAAAGGTATGATCTACAAAGAAGATACTTGTTTCAATATTTGTGTAACGCTTTCTGTTTTAGGGTTTTCAAATACTCATCGTTGCCGCTATAATTTCAATTATTGAAAATGAAAAAAAAAAGCAAGACCGATTGATTAGTTATCGATCAACTTGGATTGTCTTCTATCAGTAGTATCATTAGGGAAAACCGGTTTGAAATTCAAATAGAAAAAGCGTCCGGGAGTTTACAGCCAATAGTTAAGGGTTCAAACTCGTCTAGCTTTTGCGACCGAAAATCCACATTTTTCGTTTCAATAGAAGGAGAAGGGAGTTTTTAGATATTTTTTGTTTTAAGATACTATACAATCAATCGAAGGGACAGATTCAATTCCCAGGGAGAGGTTTCGTTTCGCGGCATTAAGATTCAAGATACAAGTACAATAAAAAAAAAAAGAAGTTTAGGAATCCTTCTACCCAAACAAAAGGCGAATATTTTCATTTTTCATGTAATTTATATCCTTTTTTTGGCGACATGGCCGAGCGGTAAGGCGGGGGACTGCAAATCCCTGTTCCCCAGTTCAAATCTGGGTGTCGCCTAAGAAAAGACGGGAAATCCCCTTTTCTGGTTTACTGATAGACCTCACAGAATGTTCCCCGATTCTAGGAGAAAATCTGAAATAATAGAAGCGCTTTTTATATTTTATAAGGTACAAGCGGTTTTTTTGGAGTCTTTCGTTTTTTTTGGAGTCTTTCGTCAAGGGATCCTGGGTTGGTACAGAATCCCCTTTTGACTCTTCGGCAAGAATTTCACTATTATTAGTGAACAATAATGAAATAATTCATTCAAAGAGATAGGGGGCATAATTCACATGGATATAGTAAGTCTGGCTTGGGCTGCTTTAATGGTAGTCTTTACATTTTCTCTTTCACTGGTAGTATGGGGAAGAAGTGGACTCTAGGGGTACTGCGAATTGGGTTGAGGAATTTAACTTTCTTAATTTTTTAGAATTTAGAAATCGTTCTGCAAAGCCTTTCTTTTATTAATATGAATTTATTAATTCAAATTCAATTTTGAAAATAGTTTCAATTGAAAATGCAAAATAAAAAACAGAGTTATTTCGAAATTCTAAGCGTCAAGTGAATGAAGTAGTTTATTCTGTGTTCTATGATATGACTGATATATATCAAGAAGAATAAGATATAGAAATAATGCCCTTTCAACCAAACAAATCTTTCAAGAATTCCCATGTTTGTATTTCGATTCGAAAGGAAAAGGGGTCCGGACGATAGGAAATTTAGTACAGTACAACCGCACTCTTCCTAACTTTTCTATTTCGCTGAACCGGTTCTTATCCGAGTTGAGTTATATATGGACAATGGGGACGAGCAGGTCCCCTTTTCCTTTGAAATAGAATTGGGGCGGTATGCACGTTACATATATGAATATCAGGATACCTATTGTAATTGTAGGCTTCTCTATATTTAATTAATAAATTTAGCTTGTTATATCCTTATAGAATAGAGTAAAACTTTATATATTAAAATGACAATATCTAGATAGTAGAAAGAAGTATATAGAATATTTCTTTCTACCATACTAACGGTATAATGTTACTTCTAGGTCCCTCATTTTATTTTAAGACACGAAATCCGAATCTTTTTTTTTTATTTGTATAAGATAAGAAGTCGAGCTTTACTCCAATTAATCGCTTTGACTTACTGTTTTTACGTAAATTATCAGTAAAAAGGCGGTAGGAACTAGAATAAACAATGCAGTAGCAATAAATGCGAGAATATTGACTTCCATAATATCATCCTTTCTTTTTTTACTTCAAAATAAGTGGGGATTTAATCCCATAGAGACAAAAAACCTTTCGCCTGTAAATTCAATGGTCAATGGGATTAATTACACCTCGATGATATCAAATCGGATCAATATCATGAATAACAATACCTGAGTTATCAAATTAACTCATTGTCAAGAATTGAATAGTATAACATAGGAAGATCCTTTATACATACTGCATTGCATCTAAAATTGTATTTCTGATCCAACTAAGAATTCCTTTCCTTTTTTGACTTGAGCATTCGATTTTTCTTTCTTCTCTCTAACCGAAACCTGCCTGCCGCCTTTCTTGTACACCAACAACAATTCTCTGATAAAATATACTAAAATAGCATCTGTCCGTCGTTGTTTTTCCGATGGGGTTAACTTCTAGCTCCCCTTTGCCTTTTTTAAGGATTTCCTTCTTGAAAAAAAAAAGATCTAATATTCTATCAAATAAAATGCATTAGTTTCGAGTTTGCCCTTTCTTCGACAATATTCTTTTTTTCGTTCGAAAGGATTACTCATTTACTCTCTCTCTAAGATCTAAAATAGGTGGGGTGGGGCTCTTTTCTTTTTTATTTGAATATACTCTTCTTTCTTTACCTACATTATTAATGGAATGCATATACTAAAAGTTCAGTGTGAAATTGGAATGAGATAGGTTGCTTCAAATTCAAATTGAGTATTAGTAATTGAAGTTAGACCGAATAGCGGCTGGAAAAGAGAATACTTTTTCAAAATAGAAAAATAATTAGCTATATTCTATATTCAACCTCTTTTGTATTGTACAAAAAATGGAATTCCATTTGTGTATGTATCCCCGGTAAACTATGGTATCCTATTGTATTCGCGGGTTGGGAGCAATTGAAAAAAGCAGCCCAAGCCCAGTACACTATCTCTTGGAATACTAAATAGGATGTTACGAATAATTGTAGCAATCCACCTATGTCTAGTTCCTCTCGATCGGTACTGGTTGAAGTACTGGAAATTTCCGTATTTGGTTGATGAGAAATGAGACAAGGAATTTGCCAAGCAAAATAGCAAAAACAAGGATCCCTATGGGACTGAAATTCTGCAATTTAGACTTCCCAGCAGAAAACAGAAAGACAAATTCGTGTAGTTTTTTATTGGATTTGAACTCATCGGGACTGACGGGTCTCGAACCCGCAACTTCCGCCTTGACAGGGCGGTGCTCTGACCAATTGAACTACAATCCCCAGACAGAAAGTGTACGACATAGATATTTTTATGATTTCATTCATACGTTTATTTCTATTTCGATTTTAGATTGGAGATTCGAATCGCTGCGTTGAAATAACGGCGGATATATTGAAATCCCTGCGGATATGCACTTTCCTTAGCGAGAAATGAGAGCGGAACGGATTCCTATTACTCCTTGATTTCTTGCCAAATAAACCCGCTTTCGCTGGAAAAATACCCTTTTTTTTTTTTTTTTACTTTTTGACCTTCCCTATATTTGCGGGAGCAAAGAAATACAAATAAAGCAAATGAAAAGAAAGGAACCAAAGAGTAAACCAGCATTTCAAGAAAACAAATGGGTTCCGCTATTTCATGATGGATAAGCGAATTGTTGGGTCGAGCTGGATTTGAACCAGCGTAGACATATTGCCAACGAATTTACAGTCCGTCCCCATTAACCGCTCGGGCATCGACCCAGGAAGCAAAAATGCTAGACTTGTTGATAATACACGATCAACTTCCTTTCGTAGTACCCTACCCCCAGGGGAAGTCGAATCCCCGCTGCCTCCTTGAAAGAGAGATGTCCTGAACCACTAGACGATGGGGGCATACTTGCTTGGCTGCTGTCATACTATGAGTATATTATGAGCCGTTTTTTGAAATTGACAATCTTAAGATCTTGAAAAAGAAAGCATGCCTAGGCTATAAAACTATAATATACTCGAAAAAAAAAAAAAATGGACGTAGCAATTCCATTTTTTTATGTTATAATTACCATTAATAGCATCTTCTATTAGAATAATATAGAATATTAATTAAATAAAGTTAAATAAAGAAGAATCTCTCGAAAGTTAATCAATAGAAATCGTGAAAATAACAATTATTCATTGTATATATTCGAAATATATAACCGTGAGGATAAAATAGAAAACCGAGGGACTATCCGCGGGGGGTAACTAATTGACTGATGGCAAACCACTCAATCTCTAGTGAGTGTGGTTGGGCCCAGGCTGCCTGGTCAAAAGCTAGGCACCTTCGTCGTACAGGCACCATATTGGCTTGTACTTGTATGTAGGTGCGCAGTCGCCATTCAATGAAAGGTCAGTACGAGTATTGGAGGGGCTCCATCTCATGGGAAGAAGTTGTCGAGAAGTTTCACTCGGAGTGGAGATTCTTAGTCGACCAAATCGGGGTCTATGCTGGGCGGCCTTCTATATGGACACCCAAGAAGTTTCTTCCATTTTGGAGAAAATTCTGGAAAGAATTCAAAGCGGACTCCGGGTTCGAATTGCTGATCTCGCCGAACCCCGTCAAAAACTTGGTAATTACCCTGTCGCTCATTTTGATAGTTTATCAATATCTGCGTAGGCATCCGCTTTGGGTAAGTCTAGGGGTTCGATTTCTTCTTCGCTTCGTGCTCTATTCCTTATAAGAAGGGGGCTTCCGTGAAAGGCGAGTTGGTGGACTACCTGGCCTTTCATTCGGTGGGTATAAACTGGTAAAAGGTCTTCTCGAAAAGGAGAAGACGCGGGTTCGATTCCCGATATCCGCAAGACTCATGATAGGCCACTCGATCTCGATTGAGTATTCCGTGGTACGAATCCAGGCTTAGTTCGGGTTGTAAGCCAGGCACTTTCAGGGTGCAGAGTCTGCAAGCATCAATACCAAAAGGGAGGATACAAAATGCTGAATTTGCCCGGTATAGCGAATTCCCTTATTGATTTGTTTAAAGGATTTCATAATCGGTGTAGTTCTTTGGATTGGACCTATTGGTTATTTCGATTATTCTTCGGAATGGCAAAGGGAAGAATTGCAAAAAGTGGCCAAGGAGGTCGGGATAAAAAAAGTTTTGAAATTCAAAAATTCCAAATGGGAATGGCTCTTTCTTTTTGTCTTTAAAGTGGTAAAAGATCCCGAGATCCCCGTAAAAGGGGACAGGGTCCACAAAGATACAAAAAAGGATAAAGATCTATAAGAACAAAAAGAAGAATCTGGAAATCCAATAGGGAAGAAGAGTTTTCAACAATAGATGTCTTACACATCCAACTATAGCAATGAAGAACTTTTTTAAAAGTGGCAGTTCCAAAAAAAAGGATTTCTAGCTCGAAAAAGCGAATTCGTAAAAATATCTGGAAAGGGAAAGGGTCTGGGGCTGCGCTCAAAGCTTTTTCATTAGCAAAATCTCTTTCTACCGGGAATTCTAAAAGTTTTGATTTCTCTGGAAAACAAAAAAGAAATAAATAATCTAATAAATAATCAGAAAAAATATGAATTGAAATCGACCTTATTCATAAAACGATACTCCCCCCCTTTTTTTTTTTCAAAGCAAAAAGAGAAGAATAGACGCAGGGTACATGGTTAACAGAGAATAGATAACCAAAATAAATGGTTAATAGAGAATAGATAACCGAAATGAATGATTAACAGAGAATAGATAACAGAAATGAAAAATATAAAAAAATGGAATCTGTGCCCCTTTCCACTGGACTATGCGCTACACTATATGACAAAAGAACACTATCGGGCTGGTGTCCTAGCAGCGCGAATCAGGAATAAAACAACTACCCCTCGTATGGCTTTTACTTGGCTAAGGGGCCTTATGGACAGGTACGAAGTTGCAACCTCCGAGAGTCTTAAGAGTCTTAAAGGGGCCCCGACAACTTTGCAAGATACCATCGACACGGGCGCTTGGTTCTGAAACCCTTTCTTATATTGAAAAGAATTAAGGGGCAGTTCAGTACGTATAAAATTCTAGCTATTTCTATAATTCATAATAAAAAATTCAAAAAATTAGCCTACGCCCCCTTCACCCCGCCCAATGGACTAGACCGTTCTCTGGACAAAAGTTTGAACAAAGTGACGTAAATTATACAAAAGGTACGCAAGGGGCGCAAGAGGGCAGCATCCTTGAGATTGAAAGGGCAAAGAAGGACATTTAATTTAACAAGTGGTGGGGTTTACGTGTGTCTTATTGGAGATTTTTGGATATTCCTGCTATGTCTTTCTGGAAAAAGCTTTATAGATATCTTTTTTTCCCCTTCACAGCCACAATACACGGAGAACCTAGAAAACATAGAAAATGGAGAAAGAAGTCGGCTTGATCGGCTAATGGTTGGTATAAACCGTACACTCGGGGTAGAGGCAGTTTCCAACATAAGTTACGGCAAGGTAAAGAGCGAATGCATAGCTCGGGTTCTAACTCTATCTCGGAATCGGAGTACAAAAAAGCTTATTCTTTTGGAAGAGGAAGTGCCAGATCGACTTGTCGAAAAGGGTCTGCTTGTTCCTGAAAATCTTTTATCCCCCAGACGTCGCAGAAAATGGAGAATTCTAAACGAACTAAACAAAGAACAAAATGAAGAACTAAATAGAAAAGAAAAGGCAAAGATAGATAGATATAGAAAACCTAAAAAGAAATCCCCTCCCCCCTACCAATACAAACGTCGTAGCGAACCTCGAAGGAAAAGGATAAATTTACACAGCCTCTGTAGAGAAATAGATAAACGAGAAAAGAGAGAAACAAAGGATTCGAAAAAAAGAGAATAGGATGAACTACGAAAGAAAGAAGAAGAAACGAAAGAACTAAATAGAATCAAAAAGAAACTAATTAAATTAAGGCTCTTTCTTTGGCCGAATTATCGACTAGAAAACTTAGCTTGTATGAATCGCTATTGGTTTGATACTACTAATGGGAGCCGTTTCAGTATTGTAAGGATCCGTATGTACCCACGATTGAAAACCCGCTAATAGTAAATTCTTACTAGATAGCCCTACCGTCTTATATATACCCATACCATATCTAATATATGAAAGCAAAGAGATGGATACATGGGTTATTTTCCATTCCAGCCTGATACATGATACTAATTCAATGACGTACCAATTGAATCTACAAATGAAATCTATAAATGACAAATGACTCAACAAAAGGCTTTTTCTTTTGTTGAGTCATTCTTTGATTTTTAGATATCCGTTTTTATCTTTTGTGGGTGGAGAAATAAATAGACTCTTCTTTTGTATCCCTAGCCCAATCAAAGTGCAAGTTGAATTTCTTGTTGATTCATTATTTTATTTGAAAAAAAAAAAACGAGAAGTTCATAACGAAATGAAGATTTTTGTGTATACATTTTGTGTATACAAAAGTAAAAAATAACTAAGATTTTTATTACTGATCGGTAAAACTCATATTAAAAAAAAAGATAAGGAGGGGAGGCCCTGTTTTATGGTAAAAACTCCATCAATTTCAGTTATCTCGCAAGAAGAAAAGAATAGGGGGTCCGTTGAATTTCAAGTATTTAATTTTACCAATAAAATACAAAGAATTTCTTCCCATTTGAAATTTCACAGAAAGGACTATTTATCTCAGAGAGGTCTACATAAACTTTTGGGAAAACGCGCGCGTCTGCTGTCTTATTTGTCAAAGAAAAATAGAGTAAGTTATAAAGAATTAATAAATAGGTTGAATATTCGAGAGTCAAAAACTCGTTAAATTTGAAACGTTATTTTCAATTATTTGATTTATTCGATTTTTGCATTTGGATGAATTTCTTTTCGTTTTCGACAATTCATGAAAGAAAAAAGCGAGGAAAAACTTATGACTATACCAGCTACAAGAAAAGACCTCATGATAGTCAATATGGGCCCTCACCACCCATCAATGCACGGCGTTCTTCGGCTAATCCTTACTCTAGATGGTGAAGATGTTATTGACTGTGAACCCATATTGGGTTATTTACACAGAGGGATGGAAAAAATTGCGGAAAATCGAACTATTATACAATATCTGCCTTATGTAACACGTTGGGATTATTTGGCTACTATGTTCACAGAAGCAATAACTGTAAATGCCCCAGAGAAATTAGGAAATATTCAAGTACCTAAAAGGGCCAGCTATATCCGAACAATTATGTTGGAATTAAGTCGTATAGCTTCTCATCTATTATGGCTTGGTCCCTTTATGGCAGATATTGGCGCACAAACCCCCTTTTTTTATATTTTCAGAGAAAGAGAATTAGTATATGATCTATTTGAAGCAGCCACCGGTATGAGAATGATGCATAATTATTTTCGTATCGGAGGAGTTGCGGCTGATCTACCTCATGGTTGGATAGATAAATGTTTGGATTTCTGTGATTATTTTTTAACAGGACTTGCTGAATATGAAAAACTTATTACGAGGAATCCTATTTTTTTAGAGCGAGTAGAGGGAATAGGCATTATTGGTAAAGAAGAAGCAATAAATTGGGGTTTATCAGGACCGATGCTACGAGCTTCCGGAATACAATGGGATCTTCGTAAAATCGACAATTATGAATGTTACAACGAATTCGATTGGGAAGTTCAGTGGCAAAAAGAAGGAGATTCATTAGCTCGTTTTTTAGTCCGAATCGGTGAAATGAGGGAATCCATAAAAATGATTCAACAGGCTCTGGAAGGAATTCCGGGGGGACCTTATGAGAATTTAGAAATTCGATGTTTTGATAGAGAGAGGTATTCAGAATGGGGTGGTTTTGAATATAGATTCGTCAGTAAAAAACCTTCTCCTACTTTTGAATTGCCGAAACAAGAACTTTATGTGAGAGTTGAAGCCCCAAAAGGAGAATTGGGAATTTTTCTGATAGGAGATCAGAGCAGTTTTCCTTGGAGATGGAAAATACGTCCACCGGGTTTTATCAATTTGCAAATTCTTCCTCAGTTAGTTAAAAGAATGAAATTGGCTGATATTATGACGATACTGGGTAGCATAGATATCATTATGGGAGAGGTTGATCGTTGAGATGATAATTGATACAAGAGAAATACAAGATATCAATTCTTTTTCCAGATTCGAATCCTTACAAGAAGTCTATGGGACTGTCTGGGTACTTGTCCCTATTTTGATCCTTGTATTGGGAATCACAATAGGTGTATTAGTAATTGTCTGGTTAGAAAGACAAATATCCGCAGGGATACAACAACGTATTGGGCCTGAATACGCCGGTCCTTTGGGAATTCTTCAAGCTCTAGCAGATGGAACAAAACTCCTTTTCAAAGAGAATCTTCTTCCATCTAGAGGGGATATTCGTTTGTTCAGTCTTGGCCCATCCATGGCAGTCATATCAATTCTCCTAAGTTATTCAGTAATTCCTTTTAGCTATCGTCTTGTTTTAGCTGATCTAAATGTTGGTGTTTTTTTATGGATTGCCATTGCAAGTATTGCTCCCATCGGACTTCTTATGTCAGGATATGGATCAAATAATAAATATTCCTTTTTAGGTGGTCTACGAGCTACTGCTCAATCAATAAGTTATGAAATACCATTAACTCTCTGCGTCTTGTCAATATCTCTACGTGCGATTCGATAAAAAGAAAACCTTCCCTATTCATCATTTAATTCGGGTTGATGGACTAAACCAGATAGTTCTATGAGTGAAAGAAAACAAGCAGCTTCTAAAAAATAAATTTGAAACTGGCAGTAAAAAATGGATTCTCATTTCTTTAGGTACGAGAGCACAAGTTAGGTCGAAGTAAACATTAAGGGAAAAAAACCCTGCCCCAAGATTGGTTGATTAGGCGTCCTGGCTTGAAGCGGGCTCAAACTCAAAACAAAAATAGTTGGAAAATGCGTGGGTGGTTAGGAACACAAAAATACAGAAAGGATTTGTAATGGAGATTCATAAAGTTTTTTTAGTGTATTTTTACATAACAAAAGGGGAAAAGTAATTGGGGGCTTTAAGTTGGTAGAAATGATCAAGCAGTACTTCTCAAAATTCCGATCCAGAGTATGCTCCTACTCACCGATTTAAAAAAGAACTATCAGGAACGAAAAAATCCTTTATTTACTTGAATTTGAAACCCATCTTGTTAGTTTGTTAGAAAGAAGAACGGAAAAAAAAAAGAAAAAATTGCATTCGAATCCAAAGAAAAATAGAAAAATTTTCGTATATCGCTTTGGATGGGGCTAGAATTCATACCACTATTCCTGAACTAGACTCAAATAATAAAAAAACGGAAACGTCGCAATAAAAAAAAAAATGGGTTGAAATAGTTAGAGATATCGTGAAAAGGAGTATTTTATTGAAGTATTGAGAAATTACTCAAGAAGGAAAATTTTTCATTTTGAAAGTAAAGGATGAGATCAATTCAGAAGCAACCCCTCCTTTTTTTTTAGTAGACAGAATTCCATTCGTCTAATTCCGGACCTTCCAATAGATTTTTAAAACCTTAGCTATGCCACAAACATATAGAGATAAAAGTAATACTAGTGGGTCCTTGAATATTTTTGAGATACTAGAGGAGCCGTATGAGGTCAAAATTTCATGTACGGTTCTGTAATAGCGGTGGGAACAGTGATGGTCTTGCCGACTCTGATTTTCTAACAGTTCAAGTACAGTTGATATAGTAGAAGCGCAGTCAAAATATGGTTTTTGGGGGTGGAATTTTTGGCGGCAACCCATAGGGTTTATCGTTTTGCTAATTTCTTCCCTAGCGGAATGCGAAAGATTACCCTTCGATTTACCAGAAGCGGAGGAAGAATTAGTAGCAGGTTATCAAACCGAATATTCCGGTATAAAATTTGGTTTATTTTATATTTCTTCCTATTTCAATTTATTAGTTTCTTCCTTCTTTGTAACAATTCTTTACTTAGGTGGTTGGAATCTCTCTATTCCAGACTTTCCTCAATTATTTGAAATAAATCAAGCGGGTGCTGTTTTTCGAACAACAATAGCGCTTTTTATTACATTAGCTAAAACTTTTTTTTTCTTGTTCATTTCTATCACAACAAGATGGACTTTACCTAGGCTAAGAATGGACCAACTCTTAAATCTTGGGTGGAAATTCCTTTTACCGATTTCTCTCGGCAATCTATTATTAACAACGTCTTCTCAACTCTTTTCGCTGGAATAGTGTAATAGAAATCCAAAAGAATAGAATATTCCATATTCGTGGCTTGTCTTAAACAAGAGAAAGAAAGAGAAAATTATTCATAGATATTCGCAATATGTTTCCTATGGTAACTGGATTCATGAATTATGGTCAACAAACAGTACGAGCCGCAAGGTACATCGGTCAAAGTTTGATGATTACCTTATCCCACGCAAATCGTTTCCCTGTAACTATTCAATATCCTTATGAAAAATTAATTACATCGGAGCGTTTTCGCGGTCGAATCCATTTTGAATTTGATAAATGCATTGCTTGTGAAGTATGTGTTCGTGTATGCCCTATAGATCTACCTGTTGTTGATTGGAAATTTCAAACTGATATTCGAAAGAAACGCCTGTTTAATTACAGTATTGATTTTGGAATCTGTATCTTTTGTGGTAATTGCGTTGAGTATTGTCCAACAAATTGTTTAGCGATGACGGAGGAATATGAGCTTTCAACCTATGATCGTCATGAATTGAATTATAATCAAATTTCTCTGGGTCGTTTACCAATGCCTGTAATTGAGGATTATACAATTCGAATAATTTCGAATTCCTCTACAAATAAAAAAAAAAAAATCGGGCTTGATTAAAGAAAAAGTTCCAATTACTAAACTAAAGTTTCTTTTTTGGCCTAGAGGAACTCGGTCTTTCTTTTTTCTTGTTGAATAGGGAAAAATGAGAACTGTTGATTGGTTAGATAGTTTCGAACTTTTCTCTTTTTTCAGAAGCCTATGGGGTGCTAGTTCAATAATTCTACTTCCGCCAATTCGTACTCATTAGAATTTGATTCAACTTGAAACGGAGACATATCGTAAAACAATCCTGATGGGATCAAGAAGCTCATGAAAAATCTTACCATTTCTTTATCTGTTACATATAATGGATTTGCCCGGACCAATACATGATTTTCTTTTAGTCTTTCTGGGATCAGGTCTTATATTAGGGGGTCTCGGAGTGGTATTACTTACCAACCTAATTTATTCCGCCTTTGCGTTGGGATTGGTTTTTATTTGTATATCTTTATTTTATATTCTAGCAAACTCCCATTTTGTAGCTGCTGCACAACTCCTTATTTACGTGGGAGCTATAAACATTTTAATCCTATTTGCTGTGATGTTCATAAATGGTTCAGAATATTCCAAAGATTTTCACTTTGGAACTGTTGGGGATGGGGCTACTTCACTAGTTTGTACAACTCTTTTTCTTTCACTAATTTCGAATATTCTAGATACATCGTGGTATGGGATTATTTGGACTACAAGAGCAACCCAGATTATAGAGAAAGACTTGATAAGTAATAGTCAACAAATTGGAATTCGTTTATCAACAGACTTTTTTCTTCCATTTGAACTCATTTCTATAATCCTTTTAGTTGCTTTAATAGGTGCAATTGCTGTGGCTCGCCAGTAAACTTTTTCATTTAGAACTAGCAAAACAAGAGAAAATTAAAGTTAACCTTCTTTTATCTTATTGAAAACTTTTTAATTTCTCTATTTCTAACCTTTTTCGCCCTACTGCTAATCGATTTTTTTGTTTCATACTTTTTTGTAGTATTTAGTAGTATTAAAATGAATTCAAATTGCAAAGGAGCTGCTCAATGATGCTCGAACATGTACTTGTTTTGAGTGCTTTTTTATTTTCTATTGGTATCTGTGGATTGATCACCAGTCGGAATATGGTTAGGGCCCTTATGTGTCTTGAACTTATGCTGAATGCGGTTAATATGAATTTCGTAACATTTTCTGATTTTTTTGATAGTCGGCAATTAAAGGGGGCCATTTTTTCCATTTTTGTTATAGCCATTGGAGCCGCTGAAGCAGCTATTGGACCGGCCATTCTTTCGTCAATTTATTATAACAAAAAATCCACTCGTATTAATCAATCGAATTTATTGAAAAAGTAATATTAATCATAACAATTAGACTATGATTATTCATCAATTTGCATTGGCATATATGATATGGAACCTAGACCCTATTTGCAAAAACGTAGGAAGTCCAAGTATCTTTGTCCCTTATTATTATTTTTTTTTTTTAAGAGTCAGTTCAAAGTCAAAGGCTAGGTTGAAAAATTCTATTAAATCATTGATTCGTCTGGTGTCTAAATATATGAGTTATTATCAAATAAATTAACTAGATCGAAAATTTCTGTTATGATGTTTCCAAATTTATAGACCCTATGTCACACTCAGTAAAGATTTATGATACATGTATCGGATGTACTCAATGTGTCAGGGCGTGTCCCACGGACGTGTTAGAAATGATACCTTGGGACGGATGTAAAGCTAAGCAAATTGCTTCCGCTCCAAGAACGGAGGACTGTGTGGGTTGTAAGAGATGTGAATCCGCCTGTCCAACGGATTTCTTAAGCGTTCGAGTTTATTTATGGCATGAAACAACTCGAAGCATGGGTCTAGCTTATTAAATTAATACGTTTAAGCCCTTTAAGAGAACCCCAGTTGAATTGAATTCATTTTTCTTTTTTTTTTTTTACCGACAAAACCCGTACTCGAAAACGAAAACATAATATATTCTATTTTTGAGCAGGGGTTTTGTGGTCTAAGTCCAAGTGTATCTTGTCTTTACCACGAATTATTTTCCTTGGTTAACAATAATTGTGATTTTTCCGATATCCGCGGGGTGCCTCATTTTTTTTCTCCCTCATAGAGGAAATAAGGTAACTAGATGGTACACTTTGTGCATATGTTCACTAGAACTACTTCTAATGGCCTATGCATTCTATTACAATTTTCAACTGGACGATCCATTAGTCCAACTCGTGGAGACTTATAAATGGATCCCTTTTTTTGAATTTTACTGGAGATTGGGAATAGACGGACTTTCTCTCGGACCTGTTTTACTCACAGGATTTATCACCACTTTGGCTACTTTAGCTGCTTGGCCAGTTACTCGAAATCCCCGATTATTCTATTTCTTGATGTTAGCAATGTACAGCGGTCAAATAGGATCATTTTCTTCTCGGGATCTTTTGCTCTTTTTCATCATGTGGGAGTTAGAGTTAATTCCTGTTTATTTACTTCTATCCCTTTGGGGGGGGAAGAAACGCCTGTATTCAGCTACAAAATTTGTTTTGTACACTGCGGGAAGTTCCCTCTTTCTATTAATAGGAGTTCTAGGTATCGGATTATTTGGTTCCAGCGAACCAACATTCAATTTTGAAATATCAGCTCATCAATCCTATGCTGTGGCACTGGAAATAATATTCTATATTGGCTTTCTTATTGCTTTTGCTGTCAAATCGCCGATTATACCCTTACATACGTGGTTACCAGATACTCACGGAGAGGCACATTACAGCACTTGCATGCTTCTAGCTGGAATCTTATTAAAAATGGGAGCTTATGGATTGGTTCGAATTAATATGGAATTCTTGCCCCACGCGCATTCTATATTTTCTCCCTACTTGATTACAATAGGCGCAATTCAAATAGTTTACGCAGCTTCAACATCTCTTGGTCAGCGTAATTTAAAAAAAAGAATAGCCTATTCTTCCGTATCTCATATGGGTTTCATAATTATAGGAATTAGCTCTCTAACGGATACGGGGCTTAACGGAGCCATTTTACAAATAATCTCTCATGGATTTATTGGTGCTGCTCTTTTTTTCTTGGCAGGGACGAGTTATGATAGAATACGTCTTGTTTCTTTTGACAAAATGGGCGGAATGGCTATCGCCATTCCCAAAGTATTTACGATGTTCAGTATCTTATCAATGGCTTCCCTTGCATTACCGGGCATGAGCGGGTTTGTTGCAGAATTGATAGTATTTTTTGGAATAATCACTAGCTCTAAATTGCTTTTAATGCCAAGAATATTAATTACTTTTGTAATGGCAGTTGGAATGATATTAACTCCAATTTATTCATTATCTATGTTACGCCAGATGTTCTATGGCTACCGACTTTTGAATGTACCAACCCCCCCCTTTTTTGATTCTGGGCCGCGAGAGTTGTTTGTTTCGGTTTCTATCCTTCTACCCATAATAGGGGTTGGTATTTATCCTGATTTTATTCTCTCATTATCGGCTGACAGGGTTGAGTTTATTCTCTCTAATTTTTTCATAGAGAGCTTTCCGAAATAAAACAAAAAAAAAGAAGCCCTGTGGAAAAGGCAAACTTTCGCTGGACACTGAGTTCTTTGTCTTAGGTTTAAGTTCAACTCCACATTTGGATTTGTAATCAGAAATCTTTGGTCCTTGGGAGAACCTTTTGAATCCAGTTGTGCGTAGTGATTCAAACGACTCCCAATGGTTTCTGCACAATTTTCTTTCTTTTTATTCTATTTTTTTTTATGTACGCTCAACACGCTGATAATCTACCTTTCTATTTCTTATACACTTTCTTCAATTCAATTGGAATTTTACGATATTGCAAATGCACCATAACTATGCAACCCTATTCTTAAAAGATTGATTCCAAAGTAGCATATCCAAATTATAAAAAAGCCTATAGAAGCGACAATTGCCGAATTTATGCCTTCCACGTTTTTATTTGTTCGACTATGTAAAAAAATTGCAAATACTGTCCAAGTAATAAATGCCCAAGTTTCCTTTGGGTCCCAACTCCAATAGGAACCCCACGCCTCATTAGCCCAGACCGCTCCTGAAAGAATCCCTATGGTTAAAAAGACAAATCCTAGACTAATAATACGATAACTCCAATAATCCAATTGGTGAACCAATTGAGACCTATAATAATTTACAGAAGAAGGAAGAGAAGTGTTTCTCTTTTTTTCATTCAGGTATTGCATATTCCAAAATGGTACATTTAATAACTTATTTCTTTTACCAAAGACCCTTTTCCTTTTTCGAAATGTAATGATTAGAAGAGCTGTTGATAATAATGATCCGCACAACAGAGCTGCGTAGCTCAATAACATCATACTTACGTGCATCATTAACCACTGGGATTGGAGAGCTGGCACTAATCTTTTGGATTGATGCATTTCTGATAAAAGACCCGAAGTCGCAAAGCCTTGGGTAAAAAGGGCACTGAGGTAACTTATTGGGCTTAAATAATTTTTCTCGTTTTTTAAATATGGAAGCATGTTAATAATGGATAGATTCCATGAAAGGAAAATTAACGAATCATATAAATCACTTAATGGAAAATCTCCTGAACAAGCCCAACGAGTCATTAATAATCCTGTTATACAGAAAAAAGAAAGAAGCATGCCTTTTTGGGAAGAATCGTATAGTCCTACGGTTTCATCAACTGCTAAGTTTAGAAAATGAATTGTAATTACAATTGAAACAACCGAAAAAGAGATATGGTTAAATATATGCTCTAAAGTAATAAATATCATACAAATAAAAAAAAAAAATGAGTCAGGGTTCCTCCAATATAAATAATAAATATAAGAAACAGAAATCAGAAGTTTTATTTATTATTTCATTTTAATAGAAATTGTTAAAATGGATTGTAGGCCCTATATAACTTTCTTGTAAAAAATCTTATGCCGCTACTCGGACTCGAACCGAGATGCTTTAGCACTGCTTCCTAAGAGCAGCGTGTCTACCGATTTCACCATAGCGGCTTGTTCCAAATTATCAAAATCTATACAAGAAGGATAATTCGTTTTTAGTAAACTGTCTAGATCCAGAAAATCGAAAAAAAAAAAGGGCAGTAGTTCGTAGACCACCTAAAAAGGAATATTTATTATTTGACCCATAGATCTCTCTTATTATGACAATACTTTTCTTATCATCTTTTTTTGACAGGATCTTTCATATTTCCGAAATACCATACCTGGCATCTTTCTCAATTGGAAAATACAGGATTTGAGCCCTATCATAAAAAAAAAAAAAATACCGCCCCAATTACATTGATTTATCCTAAAGATTTTCTTTCAATTGGAATTTGGTTATTCACCATGTACGAGGATCCCCGCTAAGCATCCATGGCTGAATGGTTAAAGCACCCAACTCATAATTGGCGAATTCGTAGGTTCAATTCCTACTGGATGCACGCCAATGGGACCCTCCCATAAGTCTGTCTACCACTAACAATAAGTCTGTTGGAATTGGCTCTGTATCAATGGAATCTCATCATCCAGTTTTCTTTTGATTTGAAATAAGACTCATAAGAATCAAGAAGTAATTTACATTGTGTATCAGACAGGACATCTG